AATTACATAAAAGAAAAAAAATTCTATCATTAGGGTATGAGCCTAAAAGCTTTAATTAGCTTATTTATATAGATATTATATATTATATATATATATATATTAATTGCAAATTAAATGTTATAAATTAACTAATACCCAATTATATATTATATAAAATTATTATAGAATTAAATTTTAATTATATTTATATAGTAATATCATTACATTAAACTTAAATTTTAATGAATTAATTAAATTTATATAAATATCTAATATAAAATTATTATAGAAGATTACAATAATCTTATTATAAAATTAAATTTATATGAATACTTAATATATTTAATATAAAATTATTATAGAGGATTACAATAATCTTATTATAAAATTAAATTTATATGAATACTTAATATATTTAATATAAAATTATTATAGAATTAAATTTTAATTATATTTATATAGTAATATCATTACATTAAACTTAAATTTTAATGAATTAATTAAATTTATATAAATATTTAATATAAAATTATTATAGAAGATTACAATAATCTTATTTAAAATTTAATATTTCACAATAAAATTTAATTATTTAATAATTAATTTAATTTAAATAATATTTTTAATTTAAATAATTAAATTACAAAAAATGTTTAACCGCTATAGCTGGCACATATATTTATATTTATTTAATTTAATTACCAAATATAACCTTAATTAAATTATTAGATTTAATTATTAATTAATATTATTCTTCTATAATAATTTTATATTAAATATTTATATAAATTTAATTAATTTATTAAAATTTAAGTTTAATGTAATGATATTATATATATATATATATATATTTAATATTAGTTTATAAATTAAATATATTATTTATTTATATATATAAATTATTAAATAATTTTAATATTAATTAATAATTAAATCTAATAATTTAATTAAGGTTATATTTGGTAATTAAATTAAATAAATATAAATATATGTGCCAGCTATAGCGGTTAAACATTTTTTGTAATTTAATTATTTAAATTAAAAATATTATTTAAATTAAATTAATTATTAAATAATTAAATTTTATTGTGAAATATTAAATTTTAAATAAGATAATTATTATAATTAATAATATTTATAAATTAACAAAAAAAACTAGGATTAGATACCCTATTATATAAATTAAGTTAAATTTATTGATAATTAAATGTATAAATCATTAAAATTAAAATATATGGCGGTTAATTATTCTATTTAGAGAAATTTGTATAATAATTGATAATCCACGATAAGAATTACTTAAAATTTTATTTGTATATTGTTGTTTTAAAATATTTTTATTAATAAAAATATTTTAATATTAATTTAATTAAATATAAATTCAAATCAAAATACAATTTATATTTAAGATTAATATGAATTATAATAATTTAAAATTTTGGATTAATAAATTTAATTTTATTAAAAAAGAGGATTTAATAGTAAAATTAAATAATTTTTTAATTTGAATTTAGTTTTAATTAATGTACAAATTGCCCGTCAATTTTATTTATAAATAAAATAAGTCGTAACATAGTAAATATACTGGAAAGTGTATTTAGAAATATAATATAATATATAATATATTTATATATATGTATATATAATAAAATTTTAGTTTAAATATAAAATATTTCATTTACACTGAAAAGTTTAATTTTAATTAAAATTTTATTATTTTATTATAAAATAATTTATTTATATATATATATATTAAATTTATCTTAATAAAATTATATTAATTAATTTTAGTTTTAGTATTAATTTAAAATAAATTATATTATTTATATTTTTAGTAATGTAAATGAATTATAAAATATAAAAAAAGTAAATGATTTTTTACCTTTTGTATTAGGGTTAATTAATTATAATATAAAAATTTATTAATCTCGAAAAAAAATGAGTTAAATTTATATATATATTTTTATGGTATAAAAATTTTTAATATAAATTTAGAGATTATATGTTATTCAAATTTTTATATATCTAGTTTTTTATGAAATAAATTTAATTTATTTATATTTATGATTAATTATTTATATTAAAATAAATAATTAAAAAATATAAAAAAAAATTAAGGGATAAACTTTAATTTTAATTTATAATAATTATTTAAGTAAGAAAAATTATTTTAATAAAATTTTAATTTAATAAAAAATATTTTATAATTTATTTAAATAAATAAATAAAAATTTATAATAATTATATATATATATATATAATAAAATAATTATAATAATAATATTTATAATTTTATAATGATTAAATTAGTAATATAATATATAAATATATATGTTTATATATAATATATAATTAAGGAATTAGGCAAATGTTATTATAATAAATAATTATATATTCAACTGTTTATCAAAAACATTGTTTATTGAAATTAATTTTAAATAAATCTGCCCAATGATTATATATTAAATGGCTGCAGTATAATTAACTGTGCAAAGGTAGCATAATCAATTGTTTTTTAATTAAAAACTAGAATGAAAGAATAAATGAAATATATACTGTCTCAATTATATAATATGAATTTAAAATTTTAGTAAAAATACTAAAATAATTTTATGGGACGATAAGACCCTATAGAATTTTATATAATTACTTATTTAAATTAAATATTATAATTTAAAATAAATAATTATATTTAATTGGGAGGATTATTTAATTTAATTAACTTAAATAATTTTAATCTTTAATTAAAGAATTTTTATTGATCTATAAATTATAAATATAAAAATAAATTACCTTAGGGATAACAGCGTAATATCTTTTGAAAGAACATATTAATAAAGATGATTACGACCTCGATGTTGAATTAAAATAAATTTTAAATGAAGATATTTAAATATTAAGTCTGTTCGACTTTTAAAATTTTACATGATTTGAGTTCAGATCGACGTAAGTCAGATCGGTTTCTATCTATAAATAAATTTTAATTTTTTGTACGAAAGGACTATAATTATTATATAATATATATATATATATATATATATATATTATAATAATAATAATATAAATATTATTTTGGCAGAAATAGTGCATTAAATTTAGAATTTAATAAAGTAAATTATTTACAAATAATAATAATTTATATAATATTTAATATATTAATTTTAATTATAATAATTTTATTAAGAATTGCTTTTTTAACATTATTTGAACGAAAAATTTTAAGTTATATTCAAATACGAAAAGGACCTAATAAAGTTGGATTTAAAGGATTATTACAACCTTTTAGAGATGCATTAAAATTAATAACTAAAGAATGAATATTTTTAGATAATAGAAATTATATATTTTTTATATTTAGACCTTTATTAATATTTTTAATATCAATAATTTTATGATTAATTTATCCATGAATAAATATATATATAATAGAAAATAGTATAATTTTTATAATTATAATTTTAGGTATTAGAGTATTTCCAATTTTTTTAATTGGATGAAATTCAAGTTCAAATTATTCAATATTAGGTTCATTACGATTAATAGCTCAAATAATTTCTTTTGAAATTAGAATATTTTTAATAATATTCATATTTATATTATTAATTGAAAATTATTCATTTTATAATTTTTTTATTTATCAAATTTATATAAAATTTATAATTTTAATTTATCCTATATATTTAATAATAATTTTAAGTATATTAATTGAATTAAATCGAACACCATTTGATTTAATTGAAGGTGAATCTGAATTAGTATCTGGATTTAATGTAGAATATTATAGTAGAATATTTATTATAATTTTTCTTTCAGAATATTCTGGAATTTTATTTATAAGAATAATTTTAAGAATTATATTTTTTGGATTTTATTGATGATCAATAAAATTTATTTATATATATATATTTCATATTATATTATTATTATGAATTCGTGGAATTTTACCACGAATTCGTTATGATGAATTAATATATATATGTTGAACAGATTTATTAATAATAACATTAATTTATACATTAAATATTTATATAATTAAATATTTAATAAATTTAATATATTTTTAATAAATTAATAGAAAATATTATTTCTTTATTATGTATTCAAAACATATACTTATTTCAAGTTCATTAATTATTTAAAAATAATTAAATCTCATAATTTATTTGATAATGGTATTAAAATAAAATATATAAAATAAATAACAGTAAAGATATTATTTAATAAAATATAAGGATATTCAATTAATTGTCCTCCTAATCATGTTAAAATAATAAAATTATTAATAAATATTCAATATAAAAATTGATTAATATAATAAAATTTACTTGTTTTAATTAAATAATTTCAATAAAATGGTATAATATATAAAATTAAAATTGATATTAATAAAGCAATTACACCACCTAATTTATTTGTAATTGAACGTAAAATTGAATAAGCAAAAAGAAAATATCATTCTGGTTTAATATGAATTGGAGTAATTATTGAATTAGCAATTTTAAAATTATCTGGATCTCCTAAATAATAAGGATTTTGAATAATTAATATAAAAAATAATATAATAATAATAATTAATCCTAATAAATCTTTAATAGTAAAATATGGATGAAAAGAAATTTTATTTAAATTTCTATTAATACCTAAAGGATTAGAAGAACCAGTTAAATGTAAATAAAATAAATGTAAAATAACTAAAATTAAAATAATAAAAGGTAAAATAAAATGTAAAGAAAAAAATCGATTTAATGTTGAATTATTAATTGAATATCCTCCTCAAATTCATTCTACTATTATTTGACCAATATATGGAATAGCTGATAATAAATTTGTAATAACTGTAGCTCCTCAAAATGATATTTGACCTCAAGGTAATACATATCCTAAAAAAGCTGTTCCTATAGATAAAAATAAGATTGTTACTCCAATTATTCATGTATATTTAAATTTATATGAATGATAAAATAAATTTCGTCTAATATGTATATATATTAATATAAAATAAAATGAAGCACCATTTATATGAATTAATCGAATTATTCATCCAGAATTAACATTTTTTATAATATGAATAATTCTATCAAAAGAATAATTAATATTTGGACAATAATGTATTGATAAAATAAATCCTGATATAATTTGAATTATTAAAAAAATTCCTAATAAAGATCCAAAATTTCATATTAGATTAATATTAATAGGTGTTGGTAAATAAATAAATGAATAAAAAAACATTTTAAAAATAATATTTTTAAAAGTAATTTTATAATTTTTCATTAAATTTTTGATCGTAAAGATTTTTTTTTTATATAACAAATTTTAAAAGAAATATATAATGTTAAAAGTAATATAAAAATTATAATAATTATTATAATTAATTTTATATTTATATAAATATAATAAATATTATTTTTATATAAAAATAAATTTTCTAAAATTAAAAATTTAAAATTTTTATAATTTAAAATAATAATAATTAATAATATAATAGGAATAATTATTATAATTAAAATAAAATAATTTTTTTTTAAAGGTAAATTAATAGTTCTAGTAAAATAAATAAATATAATTATTAAACCTCTAATAAATGTAATTATAATAATTATTGAATTTAATGAAATAAATGAATTTATATAAATATAAATTCTTATTGATATAGTAAATAATATTAATATAATTAATTTTTTAATTAAATTAATTTTTATATTTAAAAATTTATAAGTTAATAAAATTATAAAAATATTTATCGGTAAAATTATTATATAAATATAAAATAATAAGATTAATTTTATTATTATTTCAAAAAATAGTTTAATAAAAATAATAATTTTGGGAATTATAGATATTTTAAAAAAATTTTTTTGAAATTAATTATAAAATATAAATTTATTTTTAATTTACAAAATTAATGTTTTATTTAAACTATATAATTTATAATTAATTAATTATAAAAATTTTATTTATAATATTATTTTTTTTTATTATTATATTTTCTTTAAATACACATTATTTAAGATTTTTAATTAGAATTGAATTTTTAGTAATTATAATTATATTTACAATTATAAATTATAAAATTAATATTTGATTTTATTTAATTTATTTAATTTATTCAGTATGTGAAGCTGTATTAGGATTATCATTATTAATTTCAATAAATTTTGAATATGGACATCAAAAATTAATTATATTAAATTTATGTTAGAAATTTTAATTATTATTATTATAATTTTAATAAATTTAAATTATTATTTAATTAGAATATATATATTTTTAATTAGTTATATATATATATTTAATTTAAATTGAATTGATTGAAGATATTTAATTTTTAATTTTAGATTTAATTATTATTCATTAGGATTATTAATTTTAACTTTGTGAATTAGAAGATTAATTTTATTAAATTTAAAATATGAATATTACTTAAATAAAATATTAAATATTATTATAATTTTATTTATAATAATAAATTTTTTATCTATAAATTTATTAATATATTATTTTTTATTTGAAATTAGATTATTAATAATTTTTATTATTATTATAAATTGAAGATTAAGATTTGATCGAATTTTATCAAGATTTTATTTAATATTTTATACAATAATTTTTTCTTTACCAAATTTAATAATTTTATTTATTTTAATAAATATAAATAAATCTTTAGATTTTATTATTATAGAATTTAATAATTTTAAATTTAATAATATAATTGTAATTTATTTAATAATAATATTTTTAGTTAAAATTCCTATATATTTATTTCATAGTTGACTTTTAAAAGCTCATGTTGAAGCTCCTTTCTATTCATCAATAATTTTAGCATCTATCATATTAAAATTAGGAGGATATGGATTAATTCGTTTGTTATTTATATTTAAATATATATTTAATTTTATATATTATTTTATTATTTTAATAATTATAGGAATATTAATTTTAAGATTAATATGTATTATTCAAATTGATATAAAAATTTTAGTTGCTATTTCATCTATTGTTCATATAATATTAATATTAATGGGATTATTTTTTTATACAAAAATTGGATTTATCGGAAGATATTTAATAATAATTTCTCATGGATTTAGATCATCTGGATTATTTTATTTAATTAATATTATTTATATAAATACAAATAGTCGATTATTATTAATTAATAAAGGTATAATTATATATATACCATCAATATCATTAATATGATTTTTATTATGTTCATTAAATATAGCTATTCCTATAACTTTAAATTTAATTAGGGAAATTATATTATTTATAAGAATTATTAATTTAATAATTTATATAATCTTACCTTTAATAATTTATTGTTTATTAAGATTTTTATATTCATTATATTTATTTAGTTATATTCAACATGGAATATCATTAAATTTAAAAAATATTTTTAGAAGAAATTTATTTAATTTTTTTATTTTAATTATACATTGAATTCCAATAAATTTATTAATTTTAAATTTAAATTTTTTAATTTAAAATTTAAATAGTTTAAATTAAAATATTGATTTGTGGAATCAATGATATTATAATTAATTTTAAATTATTATAAATATATTAATTTGTAGAATAATTTTTTTTTTATTAAGAATAATATTTTTAATTATAAGATTAAATATAATAATATTAAATAAAATTTTAATTATAGAATGATTAATTTTTAAAATTAATTCTATAAAATTTAATTTTTTTATTATATTAGATGATATAAGATTAATTTTTATATTTTTAATTATAATAATTTCTTCTATAGTAATAATTTATTCAATTAATTATATAAATTTAAATGAAATTATAATTAAACGTTTTTTTTATTTATTAATATTATTTGTATTATCAATATGTTTTATAATTATAAGTCCAAATATATTAACAATTATTTTAGGATGAGATGGATTAGGTTTAATTTCTTATTGTTTAATTATTTATTATCAAAATAATAAATCATATAATTCTGGAATATTAACAATAATATTAAATCGAATTGGAGACATAAGATTATTAATATTAATTAGTATTATAATAATATTTAATTCATGAAATTTTATAATTTATAATAATAATAATATAATAATTATATTATTATTAATTATAATAGCATTTACTAAAAGAGCACAATTACCATTTTCAAGATGATTACCAGCAGCTATAATAGCTCCAACTCCTATTTCATCATTAGTTCATTCATCAACATTAGTAACTGCTGGTATTTATTTATTAATTCGATATGAAAATTTTATTATAAATTATAAAATTTATATTTTATTAATTTCTAGATTTACAATATTAATATCAGGATTAATTGCAAATTATGAAATTGATTTTAAAAAAATTATTGCTTTATCTACATTAAGACAATTAGGATTTATAATAAGAATTCTTAGATTAGGATTTACAGAATTAACTTTTTTTCATTTAATTATTCATGCTTTGTTTAAATCTTTAATATTTTTATGTGTTGGAAGATTTATTTTTTATAATAATGGTAGCCAAGATTTACGTGATTATAGAGGAATATTTTATATTTATCCATTTAAATCATTAATTTTAATATTTACATTAATAAGATTAAGAGGATTTCCTTTTTTAGTTGGTTTTTATTCTAAAGATTTAATTATAGAACAATTTTTTTATTCTAAAATAAATATAATTAGATTAATAAATTTATTTATAAGTACATTATTTACTATTTCTTACTCTATACGTTTAATTTTAATTGTTTTAATAAATAATAATATAAAATTTTTTATAAATTTTATTAAAGAAGATTTATATATAAATATATGTATATTATTTATAATAATTATTTCAATTTTTTTTAGAAAAATTTATTTAAATTTAAAATTTAATATAATTATTTTAGAATTACATTATATTTATAAAATAATAATATTAAAATTATATATTTTAGGTATTATTATAGGATATCAATTTTATTATAAATTTTATATAAATAATTTAATTGGTATATTTATAAAAAATATAATATATTTAAATAATTTTTATTCAATTATTTATTTAAAACCAATTAAATTTATTTTAATTTATGAAATAATATTTGAAAAATTTTATTTGCAAAATATATTGATAGATAAAATAATTATTTTTATAAATATTATAAAAATAAAATTATTTAATATTCAATTATATTTAATAATATATATATATATATATATATATATAATTTTATTAATATTTTATTTAAATAGCTTATATAAGAGTTTAATATTGAAAATATTAAGGAAATTTTTTAATTTTTAAATAATTATAAATAAATTAATTATTAATATTATATTGAAAATATAAAGTTTTAAATTAAACTATATAATTATGAAGAAATATAGATAATTTTTTATCTAAAATTAGAATTAGAAGTTCTATAATTAATATTTCTTAATTGGAAATATTAAATTTCAATATAATTATTAACAATAATTTACCTCTTTTTGGTTTCAATTAATATATATATATATATATATATATATATATAATTTTATTAATATTTTATTTAAATAGCTTATATAAGAGTTTAATATTGAAAATATTAAGGAAATTTTTTAATTTTTAAATAATTATAAATAAATTAATTATTAATATTATTTATTACCATTAATTAATATAATTTTAAGTCGAAATTAAATGTAAAATTTACTTTATATATATATATATATATATATTATATATATTATAGTTTATAAAATTTTTAATTGGAAATTAAATGTATTTTTTATACTATATATATATATATTAAAATATTCATTTTAAATAACCTAATATTCATTCAATTAATAATGTTAATATTAATAAATAAATAAATAAATAAATAATATAATTTATTAATAAATTTAAATTAAAAATTATTATAATTAATGGTAATAAAATAACAATTTCAACATCAAAAATTAAAAATATTAAAGTAATTATATAAAAAGGTAAAGAAAAAGGTAAATTTGCTTTTGTAATTAAATTAAATCCACATTCATATGATAAATTTTTTTCATAATTAATAAATTTAATTATTGAAAAACAATAATTAATAAAATAAATAATTAAAGAAATTAAAATAATTATTAATATATATATAATATAAAATAATATATATATTTAATATTTTTAATATATATATTAAAATTTAATTATAAATTAAATAATTTTAATAATTAAAATATATATATATATATATATATATATTTATAATTTTATTTTATTCATCAATAAATTAATAAATATAAAAATAATCAAATAACATCAACAAAATGTCAATACCATAAAGTTGCTTCGAATTGAAAATGATGAATTAAAGAAAAATGATTATTTAAAAATCGAATTAATCTAATTGTTAATATTATAATACCAATTAATACATGAATACCATGAAATCCTGTAATTAAAAAAAAAATTGATCCATAAATTCTATCATTAATACAAAATGAAGCTTCATTATATTCAATATATTGAAGAATAGAAAAATAAATTCCTAATATAATTGTTATAATTAATCTTAATTTAAAATTAATTAATTTATTATTTATAATACAATAATGACTTCATGTAATAGAAAAACCTGAAGAAATTAAAATAATTGAATTTAATAAAGGAATATCGTAAGGATTAAATACATTAATATTTATAGGAGGTCAAATTTGACCAATTTCAATATTTGGTGAAATTGATCTATGTAAAAAAGTTCAAAAAAATGAAATAAAAAAAAATAATTCAGAAATAATAAATAAAATTATACTAAATTTTAAAAATTTTAAAATTATATAAGTATGATTACCTTGAAAAGTTCTTTCTCGAATAATATCACGTCATCATAAAAATATAGAAATAATTAAATTAAATAAATTTAAAATTATTATATAATTATAATTTAAATAAAATCAAATAATAATTCTAAATAATAAATTAAATAAATTTATTGATGTAATTAAAGGTCACGGTCTTAAAGAAACTAAATGATATGGATGATTATGATTATAATTTAACATTTTGATTCTGAAAAATATAAAATCCTAAGAATTGAAAATACATAAGCTTGAATAATTGATATTCTAAATTCTAAAATTAATAATATATTTTGAATTATAATTATAATTATAATAATAGGAATAATAATATTACTTATTAATAAACCAATTAAAGTAAATAATAAATGACCAGAAATTAAATTTGCTGTTAATCGAATTGCTAATGTTCAAGGTCGAATTAAATTTCTAATTAATTCAATAATTACTATAAAATGTATTAATATTTTAGGTGTATTTAAAGGAACTAAATGTGTTAAATTTTTTATAGGTATTTTAATTCATCTATAAATTATAAATCTTAATCATATTGATATTGATAAAATTAAATTAAAAGATATATGACTTGTAATAGTAAAAATATAAGGAATTAAACTAAATAAATTTAATAATATAATATAAATTATTAATGTTAAAAAAATAATAATATTAGATTCATATTTTAATGTCGAAATATTTTTAAATTCTAAATAAATAAATTTAATTAATATTAATCAAATTAAATAAATTCGAGAAGGAATTAATCAATAATAATATGGTAAAAAAATTATAGGAAAAATTATTATAATTCAATTTAATGATAAAAAATTATTTGTTGAAGAATCAAAATTTTCAAATAAATTTATCAAAATCAATTTCATTTTTTAAATTTATAATTATTATTATATAAAAATTTTATATTTAAAGGAAAAGAATTTATTAAACATATAATTATAAAAAAAATTAAATAAATAAATAAAGAAATATATAATCATTTTATTGGTTTTATTTGTGGAATAAAATTATTAGAAGTATTCGTTAATTACTATATAATGATTTAAAAAATCAATTCTTACTTTTCAGACATCTAATAATTTTAAAAAATAATAATTAAATATTTATTTTAATTTGACAAATTAATGTTATATAAATTAACTAATTTTTTTATATTTTATTTATTCAATTTAAAAAATTTTTATAATTAGTTCTTTCTAATACAATTGGTATAAATGAATGATTTATTCCACAAATTTCTGAACATTGACCAAAATATAATCCAGGACGAAATGTAAATAAATTAGATTGATTAATACGACCAGGAATTGAATCTATTTTAATTCCTAATGATGGAATAGTTCAAGAATGAATTACATCTATTGATGAAGTAATAATACGAATAGAAAAATTAAAAGGAATGATTATTCGATTATCAACATCTAATAATCGAAATTGATCTAATCTATTAATTAAATTAATTATATATGAATCAAATTCAATAAATTTAAATTCTGAATATTCATATGATCAATATCATTGATGACCAATTGCTTTAATTGTAAAATAAGGATTTAAAATTTCATCAATATAATATAAAATTTTTAAAGATGGAAAACAAATAATTAATAAAATAAATATAGGAATAATAGTTCATATAATTTCAATTATATGATTTTTTAATAAAAAACGATTAGTAAAACTATTAATTAATAAATCAATCATAATTAATAAAATTAAAATAATAATAGATACTATTATTATTATAGTTAAATTATGAAATGAAATTAAATTATCTCTATAAGGAGAATTAGAATCTTGAAAAAATATTATCTGTCAAGTTGCAATTTTTAATAAAAATTATATAATTTTATAATTAGAATTTAAATCTAATGCACTTAATTCTGCCATATTAAAATAATTTTTTAAAAACTTTATTTATAATAATTAAAGGAATTTCATTAAAAGAATGATTATATGGAGGAAAATTTATTAATCATTCTAAAGATGATTGATTAAACTTAAATAAAATTAATCGTTTAGAAATAAATCTTTCTATAAAAATAAAAATAAAAAAAATTATTCTATTAAATGAAATTATTGCACCTATTGATGAAATCATATTTCAACAATAATATGCATCTGGATAATCTGAATAACGACGAGGTATACTTATTATACCTAAAAAATGTTGAGGAAAAAAAGTTAAATTAACTCCAATTAATATAAATCAAAATTGAATTTTTAATCATTTTTGATTTAATAATAATCCAAAAATTAATGGAAATCAATGAATAAATCTATTAAAAATAGCAAATACTGCACCTATTGATAAAACATAATGAAAATGACCAACTACGTAATATGTATCATGTAAAATAATATCAATTGATGAATTAGATAATATAATTCCGGTTAATCCTCCAATAGTAAATATTATAATAAATCCTAAAGATCATAAAATAGAATTATTTAAATTAAATTTATTTAATTTTGATCCATGATAAGTTGCTAATCATCTAAATACTTTAATTCCAGTAGGAATAGCAATAATTATTGTTGCAGAAGTAAAATAAGCTCGAGTATCAACATCCAATCCAACAGTAAATATATGATGAGCTCAAACAATAAATCCTAAAAATCCAATTCCTAATATTGCATAAATTATACCTAAATTACCAAATACTTCTTTTTTACCTCTTTCATTTATAATAATATGAGAAATTAAACCAAATCCAGGTAAAATTAAAATATAAACTTCTGGATGACCAAAAAATCAAAATAAATGTTGATATAAAACAGGATCTCCTCCTCCTATTGGATCAAAAAATGATGTATTTAAATTACGATCAAATAATAATATAGTAATAGCACCTGCTAATACAGGTAAAGATAATAATAATAAAATAGCTGTAATAAATACTGATCAAGAAAATAATCTAATATTATCATAATTAATAGAAATATTTTTTATTATTATAATAGTTACTATAAAATTAATAGCACCTAAAATTGATGAAATACCAGATATATGTAAAGAAAAAATAGTTAAATCAACTGAAGGAGATGAATGATATAAATATAATGATAATGGTGGATATACAGTTCAACCAGTTCCTGGACTTAAAGTAAATAAATTTCTTGATAATAATAATAATAAAGAAGGTGGTAATAATCAAAATCTAATATTATTTAATCGAGGAAAAGATATATCTGGAGAACCTAATATTAATGGAATTAATCAATTACCAAATCCTCCAATTATAAAAGGTATTACTATAAAAAAAATTATTAAAAAAGCATGAGCTGTAACTAAAGAATTATAAATTTGATCATTATTAATTCAATTTCCAGGAATTCTTAATTCTATTCGAATAATTAATCTTATAGATGCACCAATTATTCCTGATCATAAAGAAAATATAATATATAAAATACCAATATATTTATGATTAGTTGAATAAAATCATTTAATTATTAAGATTTATAATATATATATATTATATAATTAATTTTGAAAATTAAAAGTTTTATTAACTTAAAATCTTAATTAGTATTATATCTAAAATATAGAAATAAATTGTAAATTTATTAATGAAAATTAAAATTTTTCTAATACTAAATATTATTATAATTTAATTTTAAAATATTAAATTGCAAATTTAAAATTGTATTATATATACTAATAATTAATATATATTAAAAATAATAAAAATAAAAAAATTAATTAATATTAATAATATAATTAATATTAAATAATTAAATTTATATATTAATATATTAAATTTATATAAAAAAATTGAATATTCTATTATATTAAAATAATTTCAAATTATTAAAATTCTTGAAATTAACAATACAAATATTATTCATCTATAAAAAATTTTAGTTAATTCTAAAAAAAATATTCATTTTAATATAAATGAAAAAAAAGGAGGTAATATTGAATATATAAATATAATAATTATATATATATATATATTATTTAAATTAATATTATATATAATTAAATCAATTTTTTTGTTTAAATTTATTAAATTAAATATATATATTATTATATAAAATAATATTATATAAATAATTATATAATAAAAAAATAATAATTTATTAAAATTCAACAAAATAATAAAAAAAGTTATTTGATTAATTGATGAACAAGAAATAATTTTTTTAAATGAATAAAACTTATAAACATATAATGAAATAATAAATCTATTTAATATTAAATAAATTATTATATAATTATCAAATTGAATAATTATTATAAATAAATATATTGGTAAAAACTTTATTAATGTTGATAAAACATAAATTTCATTTCATGATAATAATTCATAAATATAAATTATTCAATAACTAAAAGGTAAAATACCAATTTTTAAAAATAATCTAATAATAATAATTAAATTTATTATAATTATAATATAATTAATTATAAAAATTGAAATTAAATAAAAAATTAAAATTAATATTAATAATAATCTTGAAATTGTTGATATAATATAATAAATAATTCTTGGAATTTTATTAGATTTTAAATTAATTAATATAATAGAAATCATAGTAGATAATTCAACTATAATTCAATTTAAAATAAAATTATTTGAATTTATAATAATTAATAAAATAATAAAATTTAATAAAATAATAAAATTTTTTGAAATTAAATTTTTTATTAAAATTATATTTATATATTTAAGTGTTTAAGCACATAAAATTTTGAATTTTAAAGTATTATAAAATTAATAAATATAAGTAATAGTAAAATTTAAATTACATAAATATCTTATCAAAATATTCCTTTTTCAGGCATATTACT